ATCACAATGTAACAATATAAATAGAATGCATATTGCAATGGCTATTTAGGAAAATATACGTCGGCCCTCGTTTTTGGGGTTTTTCGAGACATCCGTGTATATTAAGGGGGAGGGGGGTTTTTACCAAAAAATTCGATTTTTTTTTCGAAGTCCAGGGGAAACTGATATCAACTACTTATGCCAGATATATGATATCATGTGTTAGAATAATGAAATGTATTTTACACTAATTAATTATAGGAGGTTTCTCCCCAAGGGGGTTAAGAATGTGTATTTTTTACAAGAGTTTCCGATTAATCAAAAAAACCAAACTGGCCCTTCATAACTTCTATTTTCTGTCCCTTTGACTGATGTTGATATTGACAATCTAATTTCATGAATGAGAGTAATGAGGATAATTAGATATATGTCGAGTATAGTTCAAGCTTATCTTATGGCGGTAATTCAGCCTTTCCGCGGCAGTAGCTGATGCTTCATTCCAAAAAAAAAAGACTGGGAGGTTGATAGGCCTTGAGACGATTAAGGATTGTATGCCATTAAAGGGAACTAGAGTGAATACAATTTTGACGCGATTAAGAACCATGGGTAATTCAAGCATTAATCAGATGTCAGGTTTGATCAATTCTTGGGGATAAGACGAGTTCTGCGCCACAAACCGAACAATTTTTTCCTATAAATAGGGAGATACGGGGTTCTCGCCAACCCACATTAAATAAAGTTAGGTAAAGTAGGGTGGAGTGAATAATTCTATGCAATGGAAGAGTGGTAAATAACTTAATGAGGGTTAAAAAATTAGTGTAATGAAATAGTTGACAGTAGATTAATGAGGATTAAGCATAGTATGTAATGGTATAGTGGAACATAGATTAATGAGGATTAAGCATAGAGTGTAATATGGTAGGGGAGTACATATTATAGTCCGTCTGGTATATGGGTAGTATGTGGTATATTAAGGTATGTGGGCCATATCACTTATATGTCAGACTGACCTACTAAAATTTGGTAATTTTTCTTGATTTTTTGCGGGTTTTGGCAGAAATGAGGGGGCTGTTTAATACTAAATTCTGGTCTCCAAACCGGGGTTTGTGAAAAATGGCAGGTAGTAGGGGGCTGGGGCAAAAAATTGTGATTTATGAGGCCTGGAGTTCTGTTTGTGGTGACAGGATCTTGTGGGTCGAGGGGTGTCGGGCGGGATAAATTATATTTAACAGATATGAGGGGGCTTGCAGGCTGCGATTAATTTAGTTAAGGTTATTAGGGATGTGAGGGTGAGGAATATAATAATAGGTAAATTATGTTTTTAGGGATGTGGGGGTGAGGAATATAATGATAGGTGAAATTATGTTTTTATGTATGTGGGGGTGAGGAATATAATGATAGGTGAAATTATGTTTTTATGGATGTGGGGGTGAGGAATATAATGATAGGTGAAATTATGTTTTTATGGATGTGGGGGTGAGGAATATAATGATAGGTGAAATTATGTTTTTATGGATGTGGGGGTGAGGAATATAATGATAGGTGAAATTATGTTTTTATGGATGTGGGGGTGAGGAATATAATGATAGGTGAAATTATGTTTTTATGTATGTGGGGGTGAGGAATATAATGATAGGTGAAATTATGTTTTTATGGATGTGGGGGTGAGGAATATAATGATAGGTGAAATTATGTTTTTATGGATGTGGGGGTGAGGAATTATAAATTATGGTAGGAGATTGGAGACCGACTAAGGCTGACTCTTCCGTGTGGGTCGAGTTAATAAAGCCCAGCCCGGAGGCTGGGTTTATACCTCTGTATAAGAGGTGTGGGTCGAGTTAATAAAGCCCAGCCCGGAGGCTGGGTTTATACCTCTGTATAAGAGGTGTGGGCCGAGTTAATAAAAGCCCAGCCCGGAGGCTGGGTTTATACCTCTGTATAAGAGGTGTGGGCCGAGTTAATAAAAGCCCAGCCCGGAGGCTGGGTTTATACCTCTGTATAAGAGGTGTGGGCCGAGTTAATAAAAGCCCAGCCCGGAGGCTGGGTTTATACCTCTGTATAAGAGGTGTGGGTCGAGTTAATAAAAGCCCAGCCCGGAGGCTGGGTTAATACCTCTGTATAAGAGGTGTGGGCCGAGTTAATAAAAGCCCAGCCCGGAGGCTGGGTTAATACCTCTGTATAAGAGGTGTGGGCCGAGTTAATAAAAGCCCAGCCCGGAGGCTGGGTTTATACCTCTGTATAAGAGGTGTGGGTCGAGTTAATAAAAGCCCAGCCCGGAGGCTGGGTTTATACCTCTGTATAAGAGGTGTGGGCCGAGTTAATAAAAGCCCAGCCCGGAGGCTGGGTTTATACCTCTGTATAAGAGGTGTGGGCCGAGTTAATAAAAGCCCAGCCCGGAGGCTGGGTTTATACCTCTGTATAAGAGGTGTGGGCCGAGTTAATAAAAGCCCAGCCCGGAGGCTGGGTTTATACCTCTGTATAAGAGGTGTGGGCCGAGTTAATAAAAGCCCAGCCCGGAGGCTGGGTTTATACCTCTGTATAAGAGGTGTGGGCCGAGTTAATAAAAGCCCAGCCCGGAGGCTGGGTTTATACCTCTGTATAAGAGGTGTGGGCCGAGTTAATAAAAGCCCAGCCCGGAGGCTGGGTTTATACCTCTGTATAAGAGGTGTGGGCCGAGTTAATAAAAGCCCAGCCCGGAGGCTGGGTTTATACCTCTGTATAAGAGGTGTGGGCCGAGTTAATAAAAGCCCAGCCCGGAGGCTGGGTTTATACCTCTGTATAAGAGGTGTGGGCCGAGTTAATAAAAGCCCAGCCCGGAGGCTGGGTTTATACCTCTGTATAAGAGGTGTGGGCCGAGTTAATAAAAGCCCAGCCCGGAGGCTGGGTTTATACCTCTGTATAAGAGGTGTGGGCCGAGTTAATAAAAGCCCAGCCCGGAGGCTGGGTTTATACCTCTGTATAAGAGGTGTGGGCCGAGTTAATAAAAGCCCAGCCCGGAGGCTGGGTTTATACCTCTGTATAAGAGGTGTGGGCCGAGTTAATAAAAGCCCAGCCCGGAGGCTGGGTTTATACCTCTGTATAAGAGGTGTGGGCCGAGTTAATAAAAGCCCAGCCCGGAGGCTGGGTTTATACCTCTGTATAAGAGGTGTGGGCCGAGTTAATAAAAGCCCAGCCCGGAGGCTGGGTTTATACCTCTGTATAAGAGGTGTGGGCCGAGTTAATAAAAGCCCAGCCCGGAGGCTGGGTTTATACCTCTGTATAAGAGGTGTGGGCCGAGTTAATAAAAGCCCAGCCCGGAGGCTGGGTTTATACCTCTGTATAAGAGGTGTGGGCCGAGTTAATAAAAGCCCAGCCCGGAGGCTGGGTTTATACCTCTGTATAAGAGGTGTGGGCCGAGTTAATAAAAGCCCAGCCCGGAGGCTGGGTTTATGTTTAGTTAATAAAGTTAGTTTAAATTATTAAATTTTAAGTGGTTAGAATTAATGTAAATCACAATAAAGAGCAGGGGGTAGTTTAAGGTAGAATCTTGGCTTTGGGAGTCAAGGGTGGAAGTTTAATTCTTTTCTCTCTGAATGTTTTGGAGGGGATTTAAACCTCTAATTTTCGACTTACAAGGTCGACGCTTTCGGTTAAGCTACCAAAACAAGTTAGGTTAATAATTTTATTTTCCCATCAAGCAGTTATTGGTGTAATAATAAGAAATAGAGAGAAATAGGAGACGGAGGCTAATTGTCCAACCATAATAAATGGTTGTTCAACTGGTTGACCTCCAATTCATGTTAAAATTAGGGAATTGGCTACGAGTAGTCAGAAGAAGATTTGTGTTAAGGGTCGGAAGATGTTGCTCCGTTGTTTAGATATATGTAAAATAGGAACTAGGAGGAGGATAAAGATGGAGAATAGTAGGGCTAGAACACCTCCTAGTTTATTAGGAATTGAGCGTAAGATAGCGTAGGCAAATAAGAAGTATCATTCGGGTTTAATATGGGGGGGAGTTACTAGTGGGTTTGCCGGGATAAAATTTTCAGCATCTCCGAGGAGATTAGGTATGAATAGGGCCAATAATGCCAGGAAAAAAATTATAATGAAGAAACCAAGGAGGTCTTTATAGGAATAGTAGGGGTGGAAAGAGATCTTATCTGCATTAGAATTAATTCCTAGTGGATTATTGGAGCCTTGTTCATGAAGAAATAATAGGTGAATAAGGGTAAAGGCTAGAATCAGAAATGGGAGAAGAAAATGGAATGCAAAGAAGCGTGAGAGTGTAGCGTTATCTACTGAAAATCCGCCTCAAATTCATTGTACTAATATATCACCAATATATGGGAAAGCAGAGAGAAGGTTTGTAATTACTGTGGCACCTCAGAAGGATATTTGTCCCCATGGTAAGACATAGCCGACGAAAGCTGTGGCTATAAGTAAGAATAAAATAATAACACCGATATTTCATGCTTCTTTGTTTAGGTGAGAACCATAGTAGATTCCTCGGGCGATGTGTAAGTAAACGCAAATGAAAAATAGAGATGCTCCATTGGCATGAATATTGCGGATTAGTCAACCGTAATTAACATCGCGGCAGATATGAATAACTGATGAGAATGCCATGGAAATATCGGGGGTGTAATGTATAGCTAGGAAGAGTCCTGTAAGGATTTGGATAATTAAACATAAGCCTAGTAGGGACCCAAAATTTCACCATGATGAAATGTTGGAGGGGGCTGGTAGGTCAATTAGGGCGTGGTTAACAATTTTAAAAATGGGGTGTGTCTTTCGGATGTTGGAGGCCATTATTCTTATAGTTGAATAAACAACAATAGTTTTTCATGTTATTAGTCTTGGTTAAAGTCCAGGTGGGAATAATGATATATTTTATGTTTGTAATAATAGTTGGTTTAATTTTAGGATTATTAGGGGTGGCTTCTAACCCATCACCCTACTATGCTGCTTTAGGTTTAGTAATTGCTGCTGGCATGGGGTGTGGTTTATTAGTGGGTTATGGTGGGTCTTTTATGTCTTTAGTTTTGTTTTTAATTTATTTGGGGGGAATATTGGTGGTATTTGCTTATACAGCAGCTCTTGCTGCTGAGCCATACCCTGAGTCGTGGGGAGATTGGTCGGTTCTGTTATATGTTGGTCTATATATAATAGGTTTAGTAGTTGTTGGAAAATATTATATAATTAATGGGTTTGGTACCCATTGAGTTGGTGGAGAGGAGGTAAATAGTTTGGAAATAATACGTGGGGATTTTGGTGGTGTAGCTTTATTATACTCGTATGGGTGTTGAATATTAATTTTGGGTGGGTGGGTTCTGTTATTAACTTTATTTGTGGTATTAGAGTTAACTCGTGGATTATCTTGAGGGGCATTACGTGTTGTTACATAATAAATATAATTATTAGAGTTAAGGTTAGAAATAGGAATATTAAATAGGTTTTAATGAAGCCCTGTTGAGGTTGAGTAGATATTTTAATTAAGGAGGTTTGTTGAATGAGGCTACTTTTAGGTCCAATTTTTTCATTTCAGGTTTGGTCAATTAAATGTGTGGAGATATGTTGGGCTAAATTTAGGTTAATTTTTGGAAATAGACGATGGGTAATTGATGGAAAGTAACCTAGTATGTTGGAGAAGTTGTGCATTGGTAGTGTTGGGGTAATTTTGAAATGTGAATTAGTCAAATTAGTTAATTCTAATGCTAGAAGCAGGCCCAGAATAGTAACGATTAGGGCTGAGAGTTTAAGTGGTGTGGCTATGGTTATAATTTGGGTTTTAGTGGGGGGTATATTAAGGGTAATAATTAGGCCGGCGATGATGCTTCCGTAGGCAAGGCGTTTAATGGGATTAATTACTAGTAAGTTATTTTCATTAATCGGGGAAAGTGTATTAAATCGTGGAAAGTTTATAAGGGCAAAAAAAACAAGGCGGAGACTATAAATGGCTGTAAATGATGTTGCTACAAGGGTTAGTATAAGGGCTCAGGCGTTTAAGTGGGAGGAGTTTATGGATTCAATAATAGCATCTTTTGAAAAGAAACCAGATAAAAAAGGTATACCGGTTAAGGCAAGACTTCCGATGGTTAAGGAGGTTGAGGTAAATGGGAGTAGTTTATGGAGTCCTCCTATTTTACGAATATCTTGTTCATCATTTAGGCTGTGGATAATAGAGCCAGAACATAGGAAGAGTATTGCCTTAAAGAAGGCATGAGTACAGATGTGAAGGAAAGCAAGTTGTGGTTGGTTTAGTCCGATAGTAACTATTATTAATCCTAATTGACTTGATGTTGAAAAAGCAATAATTTTCTTGATATCATTTTGGGTTAGGGCGCATGCTGCTGTGAAGAGGGTTGTGATTGCCCCTAAGCATAAGCAGGTCGTCAAAATTAATTTATTATCTTGAATTAAAGGGTGGAGTCGAATAAGGAGAAAAATTCCGGCTACAACTATTGTACTGGAGTGAAGTAGGGCTGAAACTGGTGTTGGGCCTTCTATGGCTGAAGGTAATCATGGGTGAAGACCAAATTGTGCTGATTTTCCAGCTGCAGCTAAGACAAGACCTAGAAGGGGAAGTGTTAATTCTTCATCTTTGGAAATAATAAAGAGTTGTTGGATTTCTCATGAGCTAAAATGGGTTGCTAGTCAAGCTATACTTATGATTAATCCAATATCACCAATTCGGTTATAAATTACGGCTTGAAGTGCTGCTGTATTAGCATCTGCTCGGCTATACCATCAGCCAATTAACAGGAAGGATATAATTCCAACTCCCTCCCACCCGATAAATAGTTGAAATATGTTGTTGGCAGTAACTAGGATAATTATTGAAACTAAGAAAAGTAGAAGATATTTGAAGAAGCGGTTTATGTTGGGGTCTGAGTGTATATATCATAGGGCAAATTCGAGAATAGATCATGTAACATAGAGGGCTACAGGGGTGAAAATAATTGAGTAGAGGTCAAATTTAAAGCTTATGTTAATATCAAAGGCACCCATATTTATTCAATTTCAGTTGGTAATGATTGATTCTAGGCCTTGATCAAGGAAAATAGTTAGGGGAATTAGGCTGATGAAGAATGAAATTTTTACAGCAGTTTTAACGTAGAGTGAAGATCAGTTATGTTTTAGTTCTTTTGGTGAGAGTGATGTAAGTAGTGGGAAGATAAGAATGGTAAAAATTAATAGGAATGAGGTATTAAAGATGATATTCATAGCTCTTGCTTGGAGTTGCACCAAGAGTTTTTGGTTCCTAAGACCAATAGATTACTATTATCTTTCAAGGGCCGAGTGAGTTATGGAATTGAACCATAATAGGAAGAATTAGCAGAACTTCGTGTCCCCGACCTCTCTCGGTAAGTAAAAAGACTTTAACTATTATTTTTAGAACCACAATCTAATGTTTTATTTAAACTATAATTACAGAATGACCACCCTCAGATGAGTTCTGGTTTTAGGATTAATAATAAGGTGGGAATAATATGGAGGCTGAGGAGTAGATGTTCTCGGGTGTAGGTTGGGTTAATGGATAAGATGTGGTTTGAAGTAAGACCGCGTTGAGTTATCAAAAATATATAAAGTGAGTAGGATGCCGTAAGTAGTACTCCAGTGCCCGTGAGAACCATAGTTCAATTTGATCAATTAAATAAGGATGTAATAATAAAAAGCTCCCCTATGAGGTTAGGAGAGGGGGGTAGGGCGAGGTTTGCTAAATTAATAATAAATCATCAAGATGTTATAAGAGGCAGGATAATTTGTAAGCCTCGAGCTAAGAGTAAGGTTCGGCTGTGAATGCGTTCGTAGTTAGTATTAGCTAAGCAGAAGAGGCCTGATGAGATTAATCCATGGGCAATTATTAGTATTGTTGCACCTGCAAAGCTTCACGGTGTTTGGATAAGAATAGCACCTGCTACTAAACCCATATGGCTTACTGAAGAGTAAGCGATTAGTGATTTTAGGTCAGTTTGTCGTAAACAAATGGAACTAGTTATTACAATTCCCCATAAGGCCAAAATTAAGAAGGGATAGGCTATTTCCTTGGTAAGTGGATTTAATATGACGATAATGCGTATTAAACCATATCCGCCTAATTTTAATAGGACTGCGGCTAAGATTATTGAGCCAGCAATGGGGGCTTCTACGTGGGCTTTAGGTAATCAAAGGTGAACACCATAGAGTGGTATTTTAACTAGGAATGCAATGATACAGGCAGCCCATCAGAATTTATCTGCTCATAAATATATATTTTGATTTTGAGAAAATTGGATAATAAATATAGAAAGTGTACCTAAATTTTTTTGTAAAAATAGGAGGGCAATTAATAGGGGAAGGGAACCAATTAGTGTATAAAATAAAAAATAGGTACCAGCATTTAAACGTTCTGTTTGATTTCCTCATCGTGTAATAATAATAAGTGTGGGGATAAGTGTAGCTTCAAATATAATATAAAATAAAATTATTTCTGTTGCGGAAAATGCTATAATTAGGAAAATTTGAAGGGAAATGAGAAGGGAGATGTAAATTCGTTGTCGAGTTAAAGGTTCAGTGGAGACATGATTTTGGCTGGCTAAGATTATTAATGGAAGGAGTCAGCAGGTTAGGATTAGCAGGGGAGTTGATAGAGGGTCTACTCCTAAATAGTTGTTGGAAAAATCTCAGCCAATATCTAGGTTTCATTTAAATCAGATTAGACTTGCTGCGGCAATTAATAGACTATATATAGAAGTGGTTGTTCAGAGTCATTTATTGTGGGAAAATCAGGTTGTCGGAAATAGCATAAGTGTCGGAATTAAAATTTTTAACACTGTAAAAGGTTTAAGTTTTGTAATTTGTCAGACCCATGTGATCGAGAAGTTGCAACTAAAATAGCTAATCCTGCGCTAGCTTCGCAGGCGGAGAATGTTAAAAGGATAATAGGAATTAAAGAGCTGGAGGGGGAATTTAGTGTTATTGATCAGATTGCAGTGGCGATGAAGAGGGTGAGTATTATACCTTCAAGGCATAATAGGGCGGATAATAAATGTGAGCGGTTAAATGCTAAGCCTATGAGACCTAAAATAAACGCTGAACTAAAGCTAAAATATATGGGGGACATAAGATATTTATGGATTTTCACCACAATTTGCTAAGCCGAAATTAGCGGTCTTAGTTTGGACTAAATATCTATTCTGCTCATTCGAGTCCTCCTTGAAGTCATTCATAGATGAGACCCAGGGTTAATAAAATGAGGATGGTGGCTGCTCAGAATAAGGTTAAGAGTGGTGTTAATAGTTGATTGCCTCATGGGAGTGGAAGGAGGAGAGCAATTTCTAAGTCAAATAAAAGGAATAAAATTGCTACTAGAAAAAATCGGAGGGAGAAGGGAAGGCGGGCACTTCCGAGGGGGTCGAAGCCACATTCGTAGGGGGATAATTTTTCATTATCTGGATTTAATGATGGAAGTCAAAATGCAATAAAAGCTAAGATTAGGGAAATCAGGGCTGTAATAACGATAGATGACATAATGAGGTTCATTACTATTCCTTGGATTTTAACCAAGACTAAGTAATTGGAAATCACTTGTACTAGTTAATACTAGAAGAGTAATTATGAGCCTCATCAATAGATGGAAACATAAAGGAATAATCATACTACGTCTACGAAATGCCAGTATCATGCGGCGGCTTCAAAGCCAAAGTGATGTTCTGATGTAAAATGATATTGGATTTGTCGTAGGAGACAAACTGCTAAGAATGTTGAGCCAATAATGACGTGTAGTCCGTGAAAACCTGTAGCGACGTAGAATGTTGTACCATAGACTCCATCAGCGATGGTAAATGGTGCCTCGTAATATTCTATGGCTTGGAGAGCTGTAAAGTAGATACCTAGGAGGAGGGTTAATGTAAGGGCTTGGATGGCCTCTTTTCGGTTGCCTCCTATTAAACTATGGTGAGCTCAGGTGACTGTAACTCCTGAGGCTAGGAGTACTGCAGTATTTAATAGTGGAACTTCAAATGGGTCGAGTGGACTAATACCTGTGGGTGGCCAGCACCCTCCCAATTCTGGCGTGGGTGCTAGGCTTGAGTGATAAAAAGCTCAGAAAAAGCCTAAGAAGAAAAAAACTTCTGATGTAATAAATAAAATTATTCCGTAGCGAAGGCCTTTTTGTACTGGGGGTGTATGGTGTCCTTGAAAGGTTCCCTCACGGATGATGTCTCGTCATCATTGAATTATGGTTAGGAAAAGAAGAATAAAGCCTAAATAAAGTAGTAGTAATGAATGAAAATGAAATCATACGGCTAATCCTGATGTTATTAGGAGGGCAGCGGTTGCTCCTGTTAAGGGTCATGGGCTTGGGTCAACTATGTGATATGCGTGTGCTTGGTGAGCCATTAAACGTTTTCTTGTAAATATAGACTTAGAAGGAGAACGAAAACGTATGCTTGAATTATTGCTACTGCCACTTCTAAAATTGTTAGTAAAAATAGGATTAAAGATGTTAATATTGCTACGGTGGGTATAATAGTTAGTAGTACAAAGGCTGCGGTAGCGATTAGTTGTATTAGTAGATGACCAGCTGTTAGATTAGCGGTGAGTCGAACTCCTAGGGCCAATGGTCGAATGAACAAACTAATTGTTTCGATAATAATTAGGACTGGGACGAGTGGTGTGGGTGTCCCTTCAGGGAGAAAATGCCCTAATGCAATAGTGGGTTGATTTAATATACCAATTAGTACAGTTATTAGTCATAGGGGAAGTGCAAATGCTATGTTGAGGGAAAGTTGGGTTGTGGGGGTGAAGGTATATGGAAGTAGGCCAAGAAGATTAATTGTAATTAAAAATAATATTAAGGCTGTGAATAATACAGCTCATTTATGACCTCCTAAATTAATGGGCTGTATCAATTGATAAATGAAACGGTTTACAAATCAGCTTTGTAGTGTCATTAGTCGATTATTTAATCATCGGTTGGTTGGTGTTGGAAAAATTAGTCATGGGATTAAGATTGCTAAGGCAATTAGTGGAATTCCAAATAGGGATGGACTTAAGAATTGATCAAAAAAGCTTATAATCATGGTCAGTTTCAAGGGTTGGGTTTTGTTTTTTCACTTTTAAGGGTGGGCTCATTATTAAATATATAATTAATTACTTTATTAGGAAGGATGGCAAAGAAAACAATTCATGAGAATAAAAAAATTAAAAATCATGGGTTTGGATTTAATTGAGGCATATCACTAAGGGTGGGAGGGAATCACCAATATTTAGCTTAAAAGGCTAATGCTAGGCCCGGTTTAGCTTCTTAGTGAAGCTTCTTCTAGTATTAATGAAGATCAGGTTTCGAAGTGTTCAAGTGGTACTGCTTCTACTACGATAGGTATAAAGCTATGATTAGCTCCGCAGATTTCTGAACATTGGCCATAATAAATTCCGGGTCGTGGGATAATAAAGGCAGTTTGGTTTAGCCGTCCTGGTACGGCATCTATTTTTACACCAAGGGCGGGAACAGCTCAAGCGTGAATAACATCTTCTGCTGAAACTAGGACCCGGATGGGTGATTCTATTGGTACAACCATGCGATGGTCTGTTTCTAGAAGGCGGAATTGGCCGGGTGTTAGGTCTTGGGTTTGAATTATATATGAATCAAATCCAAGGTCTTCATAATCTGTGTATTCATAGCTTCAATATCATTGGTGTCCTATGGCTTTAATTGTAAGGTGGGGGTCATTGATTTCGTCTATAAGATATAAGATTCGTAAAGATGGGAGTGCAATTATAATAAGAATAATGGCTGGGAGAATGGTTCAAATAATTTCAATTTCTTGGGAATCAAGAATATATTTATTTGTGAGTTTGGTAGTGACTATTGCTGTAATAATATAAAGGACTAAGGTACTAATTAAAAATACAATTATTAGTGTGTGATCATGGAAATGAATAAGTTCTTCTATAACTGGTGAGGCTGCATCTTGAAATCCTAATTGTGATGGGTGTGCCATTATAAGATACGTGGGATTTTAACTCACAATTTTACCTCGACAAGGTAATGTAATAGTTTTACTAGAATCTTAAAAGAGGGTGACAGAGCGGTGATGTGGCTGGCTTGAAACCAGCATATGGGGGTTCAATTCCTTCCTCTCTTGTTTTAAAAAGAGGTTCGTTGAATTTGAACAAATGCTGGTTCTTCGTAGGTGTGGTAGGGTGGTGGGCAGCCATGTAATCATTCTACATTTGTGTGTGGCAATTCAATAGATAAAACTTCCCGTTTAGAGGCAAATGCTTCTCAGATAATAAATATTAGTAAAATTACGGCAACTAGGGAAATTGTAGAGCCGATTGATGAGACAGTATTTCAAAGGGTATATGCATCTGGGTAGTCTGAATAACGTCGTGGTATACCTGCAAGCCCTAAAAAGTGTTGTGGGAAGAAAGTTAAATTTACTCCCACAAACATAATCACAAATTGAATTTTTGTTCAAGTTTGGTGAAGGGTGAAGCCGGAAATTAAGGGGAATCAGTGGATAAAGCCTGCCATAATAGCGAAGACTGCCCCCATTGAAAGGACATAGTGGAAGTGGGCTACTACATAATAAGTATCGTGAAGAACAATGTCTAGTGAAGAATTGGCTAGTACAATCCCTGTTAAACCTCCGACAGTGAATAGAAAAATAAAGCCCAGGGCTCATAGGAGAGGTGTATCTCATTTAATAGACCCTCCATGAAGGGTAGCTAATCAACTAAATACTTTTACACCGGTTGGGATAGCAATAATTATTGTTGCTGAGGTAAAGTAAGCTCGAGTATCTACGTCTATTCCTACTGTAAATATGTGGTGGGCCCATACAATAAATCCTAATAATCCAATTGCTATTATTGCTCAGACTATGCCCATATAACCAAATGGTTCTTTTTTTCCTGAATAATAAGCTACTACATGTGAGATTATTCCAAATCCAGGCAGGATTAAAATATAAACTTCTGGATGGCCAAAAAATCAAAACAGGTGTTGATAGAGGATTGGGTCACCTCCACCCGCAGGGTCAAAGAATGTGGTATTGAGGTTTCGGTCAGTTAATAATATTGTAATTCCGGCCGCCAGCACTGGGAGTGCAAGAAGTAGGAGGACGGTGGTAATAAGAATAGATCAAACAAATAGTGGGGTTTGATACTGAGAAATGGCTGGGGGTTTTATATTAATAATAGTTGTAATAAAATTAATTGATGCTAAAATTGAAGAAATACCAGCTAAATGAAGGGAGAAGATAGCTAAATCAACAGATGGTCCTGCATGTGCTAAGTTACTTGCTAATGGTGGATAAACTGTTCATCCTGTTCCAGCCCCTGCTTCAACTCCTGCGGAAGCTAGGAGTAATAAGAAAGAAGGCGGAAGAAGTCAGAAGCTTATATTATTTATTCGAGGGAAGGCTATATCTGGTGCGCCAATTATTAATGGAACAAGTCAATTACCGAAACCTCCAATTATTACAGGTATGACTATGAAAAAAATTATTACGAAGGCATGGGCAGTTACGATCACATTATAAATCTGATCATCACCTAAAAGTGAACCAGGTTGTCCAAGTTCCGCTCGAATTAATAAACTTAGAGCTATTCCCACTATTCCTGCTCATGCACCAAAAATCAAGTATAGGGTGCCAATATCTTTGTGATTGGTAGAAAATAGTCAGCGATTAATTGCCACAGGTAAGATGGCTGAGAGTTAGGCGGCGGATTGTAGCTCCGCCCACAGAGGCTAATACCTCTTCTTATCAAGCTCCGAAGTAGTAATTATACTGGATTGCAAATCCAGAGACGGAGGCTGATTCCTCCCGGGGCTTTCCCCCGCCTTTTTTGAGGCGGCGGGGGAAAGCCTAAATAGAAGTTCGCTGGATTAAACGCTTAGCTGTTAACTAATATTTTGTAGGATCAAGGCCTACCTATTTAGAAGATTTTAGTTTAATTAAAGCATCTGGGTTGCATTCAGAATATGTGAGATAGAGTCTTGCAAATCTTATCAGAAATTAGAGGATTTTCACTTCTATTGAAAGCTTTGAAGGCTTTTGGTTTATTTAGCCTAAATTTCTAGGTAAAAAGTATGAGAATTGAAGGTGTTAGTGGAAGTAGGAAAATTGAGAGGGTGGCTGATATTAAGAGCATAATGGTAGGTTGATTGTTTGTTGTGCGTCAGGATGATAATATATTAATAGGATTAGGATTTATAGTGAGTGTGGTGGCGTAACATAGTCGTAGATAAAAAAATAGACTTAGTAAGGCTGTGATGGTTACGATTGTAGCTGGAATAAATAGGCTTTGTTTTGTTAATTCTTGGAGAATTAATCATTTTGGTATAAAACCTGAGAGGGGGGGGAGACCTCCCAGTGAGAGGAGGGTTAGTAATGCAATAATGGATAAAGTGGGGGATTTGGTTGATGATGAGGAAATTGAATTAATTTTTATGGAATTAAAGGTTTTAAATAGGAAGAAGGTTGTTAGGGTTATAAAAATATATAATACGAGATTTAAAAGGGTTAAGTTAGGGGCAAAGTGTAAAATTGTGATTATTCATCCAAGGTTGGCAATTGATGAATAGGCTAGAATTTTTCGTAATTGCGTTTGGTTTAACCCTCCTCAGCCACCTACCATTGTTGAAAAAATACCGAAAAAGAGTAAGAGGTTTGGGTTAAATAAATGATGAAGTTGTAGAAGAATGGCGAATGGGGCAAGTTTTTGTCAGGTTGATAAGATGAGGCCGGTGGTGAGGTCTAAGCCTTGAAGTACTTCTGGTAGTCAGAAGTGTAATGGTGCGAGGCCAATTTTTAGGGCTAATGCAGCTGTTATAAGAGTGGCAGAGGTTGGATTAAGTATTTCGATTAAACTTCATTCGCCTGAAGTTCAAGCATTAGTAATGCTAGCAAATAGTAATAGAGTAGAGGCAGTTGCTTGTGTGATGAAGTATTTTGTAGTGGCTTCTACTGCTCGTGGGTGGTGTTGGCGAATTATTAGAGGAATAATAGCTAGGGTATTAATTTCGAGACCTATTCATACTAGAAGTCAGTGTGAACCAATAAATGTGAGTGAGGTTCCTAAACCTAAGCTTGAAATGAGGATGGTTAATACGATTGGATTCATTAGTAAAGGAAGGATTTTAACCAACATGGTTGGGGTATGGGCCCAAAAGCTTTATTAGCTGACTTTACTTAGGAAATAGTATAATGGGAAGCACGGAGGGTTTTGATCTCTCAGGTGCAGGTTCAAGTCCTGTTTTTCTAGGAGGAAGGGGAGGGATTTTAACTCTCATTGTCCACTCTATCAAAGTGGTCCTTTATTCAGGCACGCTTCCTGTTAGAGGGGTGGAGGTAAGCTTGACATGGCGATGGGTAATGCCATATGTCATAAGATAATTGCTAAAGTTAATGGTAAAAAGTTTTTTCAGACTAAGTGTATAAGTTGATCATAGCGAAATCGGGGGTATGATGCTCGGATTCATAGGAAAATAGTGGTGAGTAGTGTAGCTTTTATTATTAGGCTTAGTGTAGAGATTTGGGGGAAGGCGGTATTGTATGAGGTTCCTAGGAATAAAATAACTGAGAGGGTATTTATTAGTAAAATGTTAGTATATTCGGCTAAGAAAAATAGGGCAAATGGTCCTCCAGCATATTCGATGTTAAATCCAGAGACTAATTCTGATTCTCCTTCAGTTAAATCGAATGGTGCTCGGTTGGTCTCTGCTAAGGTTGAAGTAAATCATATAAGGGCGAGAGGTCATCCTGGGATAATTAATCAAATTGTTTCTTGGGCTTGATTAAATATATGTAGGGTAAATCCTCCCGTAAAAATAATTATTGATAATAAGATAAGGCCAAGGCTTACTTCATATGAGATGGTCTGTGCTACGGCACGTAGCGCGCCTATGAGTGCATATTTTGAGTTAGATGCTCATCCTGAGCCTAAGGTGGTATAGACGGTAAGGCTTGAGATTGCAAGAATAAATAATAATCCTAGGTTAAGGTTAATAATGGAGTGTGGGAATGGGATTGGTATTCATATTAGAAGGGCGAGGGCTAGTGCTACAGTGGGAGTAATTAAAAATAGTATGGGAGAGGAAGCTGATGGACGGACAGGTTCTTTAATAAAGAGTTTTAGTCCGTCTGCAATAGGTTGTAGGAGGCCATAAGGTCCTACGATGTTGGGACCCTTGCGGAATTGCATGTAGCCGAGAATTTTTCGTTCAACCAAGGTTAAAAATGCTGTGGCTAGGAGGACTGGAATAATATAGGCAAGTGGATTAATTAAATAGAGTAGGGTGGTGTGGAGCATAGTTGAGGAGAGGATTTGAACCTCTGGTTTAAAGGACTTAGGTCTTTTGCAATTACCAGGCTCTGCCACCTCAACAACCCTGTTTTAGGGTATTAGGTAGAGTTTTCTTACCTATTTGAGTTTAATTCAATAGATGAAAATGGGGCGTACTATTAGCATTGGCCCCATTTTTCCGGTCCTTTCGTACTGGGAAAAATATATTCATAGATAGAAACTGACCTGGATTTCTCCGGTCTGAACTCAGATCACGTAGGACTATTAATCGTTGAACAAACGAACCCTTAATAGCGGTTGCACCATTAGGGTGTCCTGATCCAACATCGAGGTCGTAAACCCTTTCGTCGATAGGAACTTTGGGAAAGGATTGCGCTGTTATCCCTAGGGTAACTTGGTTCATTGATCAGGAAATCCTGGGTCATTTTTCGATAAATGTTTTATCAATTAGAATTGTAATTCTAATTTTTAAGTACTGAGTACTCGGTCGATAGGGGGGTTTTATTTTTCCCCCTGGTCACCCCAACCAAAAACAGTTAAACTAGAGATATATTATTTTGTTTATATCCTGAGATGTAAAAAATTGCATAATTAGCTTAAGTGTTTGAAGCTCCATAGGGTCTTCTCGTCTAATGTTTTTATATCCGCTTCTGCACGGATAGATCAATTTCATTGATTAGAAAATAGAGACAGTTGAACTCTCGTGATGCCTTTCATACAGGTCTTCATTTAAAAGACAAGTGATTACGCTACCTTTGCACGGTCAAAATACCGCGGCCGTTAAATAATATCACAGGGCAGGCGGGACCTCTTATAGTTAAGCAAGAGGCGATGTTTTTGGTAAACAGGCGGAGTTAATATTTGCCGAGTTCCTTTATTTTCTTTTAATCTTTCCTATAGACACTCCTGTGTAGGTTTAACGATTAATAAAATAGGTTTTGCTAGTTTATTATATAAACTATAATGGCCTCAGTTTGGGGTCGTTTAATTGTTAGTGATTTAATTCTTTCTAACGTACACTTGTGTCGGGAGAGTTTTATTCTCTTTATTACTCATTTTAGCATAAGTTCTTTTATAATTTTATAAAATAATCCAATAGTTTAAAGTGGGTTTTGAGAAAATATCTAAATTATAGGTTATTATAAGGCTGGAGCTACGACGCTTGCTTTTCAGGTGGCTGCTCTTAAGCCCACTGAGGGAGGAGCCTTTGTAATTATGATCATTACCCAGCTCATAAAGTTGTATCTTGATTCAGAAGAGCTGTACCTCTTCTAAATAACTATTAATTCTTATATATAACTTTGAGGAGAATGCTCTTGATTAGTTTTAAAGAATTAATGCAGAATTAAAGTTCTTTTCTTGGATAACCAGCTATCACCAAATTCGTTAGGCTTTTCACCGCTACTCGGGAGTCTTCCCACTCTTTTGCTACAGAGACGGGTTGGCTCTTATATGCTGCTCCGGAGTAGCTCATTTGGTTTCGGGGAGGTAGACTTAAAGTCTTTTTGCCTAGTTTTTCTAGCTAAATCATGATGCAAAAGGTACGAGGTATAATCTCTGCTTTTAAACACTTTAATAATTTATTTCATTTCTTTTTCAGCTTTCCCTTGCGGTACTTAGGCTATTGCGCTGGATTTATGTTCTGTCACCCATACTAAAAAAAAGAAATGTTTTAAGTAGAGGATTAAGTATATATTTAGGTGATAAAGTTTTGTTGAAAATTGGTATGTAGGCTAGCTTTAAGGTTCAAAATGACTCGAATTGCACGGGTTTTTCCTCGGTGTAAGGGAGGTGCTTTACTAATTTAGCCACATTTTGATTCCAAGTGCACTTTCCAGTACACTTACCATGTTACGACTTGCCTCCTCTATTTATAAAGAATATTTTATATAAAATGGAAATTTTTATTGAGGAGAGTGACGGGCGGTGTGTGCGCATCCCAGAGCCAATTTCAGGAAAGTATTCTTATCTTTTCTTACTACTAAATCCACCTTTAGGGAAGTTTTCAGATTGCCATTCGTATCTTTTTGTGAAAAAATGTAGCCCATTTCTTCCCACTTCATTCGCTACACCTTGACCTGACGTTTGGAATTTAATTCTTTTTGCTTACTTTTTAACTTTCACAGGGTGAGCTGACGACGGCGGTATATAGACGGAGGTGGCAAGAAGTGGTGAGGTTTAGCGGGGATTATCGATTATAGAACAGGCTCCTCTAGGTGGGTGTGGGATACCGCCAAGTCCTTTGGGTTTTAAGCTAGCGCTTGTAATACTCTGGCGGACAATGAGGTAGAAATATTGTCTAAGTTTGTGGTTAAACATAGTAGGGTATCTAATCCTAGTTTGGGATTTAACTATCGTGGCATCAAGATATTTTTTTGAAATAAAATCACTTTCGTTGTTATTTTTTCGACCCATAGATGCGTATAACAGCCTGATGGGATTTCAATTTTAATTTTTAAAAAAATTAAAATCTTAAACCACACTTTACGCCGTAAGTGTATTAATGTGAGTTACTCGTATAACCGCGGTGGCTGGCACGAGATTTACCAACTCTTTAAACTTTAACTGATTCAAGCTTGCGCTTATTCGATCAATATTTATTACTGCTGAGGTCCCTTGAGGGTGTGGCTTAGCAAGGTGTTTTGGGCAACGTGTGTGTGCCTGATACCTGCTCCTAGTTACTTAACAGAGTAGTTAGGGCATTCTCACAGGGGTGCTGAAACTTGCATGTATAATTGTAGTTAAAATTAATACTAAGGTCAGGACCAAACCTTTGTGCTCGCGGAAAATTTTTATTTTTCATCTTAGCATCTTCAGTGCCATACTTTAAATTAAGCTACATTAGC